TTATTGATTTTTTCAAAAATGATAGAACGTAAAATTTCTTTGTACACGACAGAAAAATTTATCCATGAAGACCTATATAATTATTGGGTTTCTACCAATGAGCAAAAAAAGTACAACTTGAGTAATGAATTAATAAGTAGAATAAAAATTATAGAAAAAGAAAAAGTATCTCTTACTCTAGATATACTAGAAAAAAGGACCAGATTATGCAATGATGAGAATAAACAAGAATACTTGCCAAAAGCATATGATCCTCTTTTGAATGGCGCATATCGTGGAAAAATAAACAAATTCTATTCACATACAACCATGAATCATTTAATTACTTCGAAAGAAAATTCCACGAAAATAGTTTGGATAAATAAGCTTCATGGGCTATTTTCGATTTCTAATAATTACCAAGAATTTGAACATGAAAAAAATCCACTTAATGAAAAATCACCATGGAATTATATTATTAATTCGTTAACGTCAATTGATCAATTATCTTTTGAGTACATACCCAATTCTCATTTGAAAAAATCTTCTTTATTGGAAGAAGAAATAAAAAGAAATTCAGAAAATAAAGCAAAATCTTTGAAATCCGTATTCGATATAATTACAACCAATGGAGAAGAAATCATTGAAGAAGGAGAAGAAATCCTTAAAGAAGGAGAAGAAATCCTTAAAGAAAAAATCATTCAAAAAATTCCTCAACGGTTATACAAACTAACTGAAGAGTTAGAAGTACTAGCACAGGATGAAGATGAAGAAGATGAACATGAGCAACTAATGAAAGAAGATCAGGAAATTCGTACAAGAAAAGCCAGACGAGTGGTGATTTATACTGACTACAGCGTGAATACCGAGACTAACGATGATGAAATAAACGAGTTGGCTTTGATACATTACTCAGAACAACCTGATTTTCATCGAGGTCTAATCAAAGGATCCTTACGCGCTCAAAGACGTAAAACAGTTATTTGGAACACATTCCAAGCATATGTAAATTCTCCGCTTTTTTTTGATCGAGTAGAAAACATATTTTTTTTTTCTCTTTTAAACAAGATCGATCAAAATATTAAGTTTATTTTTAGGAATTTTGCGAAGAAAAAACCAAAAACGGAATTAAAAATTGACGATTTTGAGAAAGAAAAGATGAAGAAAACTCTGAAGGCTCTCGATGAAAACGAGAAGAAGAGAGAAGAAGAAAACCAACGAATGGCAATAGCAGAAAATTGGGATAACGTTTCATTTGCTCAAGCAATAAGAAGTTTTATACTCCTGATCCACGCTTTTCTTAGAAAAAACATTATATTGCCTTCATTGATAATAGCTAAAAATGTTGGACGTATGTTATTATTCCAATACCCCGAGTGGTATGAGGATTTTAAGGACTGGAAGAGTGAAATGCATGTTAAATGTACGTATAATGGTATTCCACTATCAGAAACAGAATTTCCTCAAGATTGGTTAACAGATGGTCTTCAGGTAAAAATTCTATTTCCTTTCCGTTTAAAACCTTGGCGAAGATCTAAACTACGATCTCATCATGGAGATCCAATGAAAAAAAAAGTAAAACAAGAAAATTCTAGTTTTTTAACAGTTTGGGGAACGGAAACAGAACTTCCTTTTGGTCCTGCCCGAACCCTACCTTCTTTTTTTGAACCCATATATAAAGAACTAAAAAAAAATATTCGAAAAGTGAAAAAGAATTATTTTCTATCTCTAAAAGTAAAAGTTTCAAAACCATGGGTTATCCATATTTTTCCAGTTCTAAAACGAATAATGAATAAACTTGAAAAAGTAAACCCAATTTATTTATTTGAATTCAAGAAGGTGAAAGTATATGAACCAAATGAAAATGCAAAAGATTCAAAAGATAATAATAAGATTATTCCTGAATCGACCATGCAAATTCAATCTATGAATTGGACAAATTTTTTATTCATAGAAATAGAAAATGAAATGAAAGATCTTGCTGATAAGACAATCATAATCAGGAATCAAATAGAAGAAATCGCAAAAGAAAAGAAAAAAAAAGTTCCAGCCTATGATGATAAAAGACCAGAATTAAAGAAAGATATTTGGCAGATATTCAAAAGAATAAATACTCGATTAATATGCAAATCACATTATTTTATGAAATCTTTCATTGAAAAAATATACATGGATATCCTGCTATGTATGGTTAGCATTTCGAAGGTCAATGCACAACTTTCAACAAAAAAAATTATCAATGAATCCATTTACAACGATGAAAGAAATCAAGAAGGAATTGATGAAACAGATTACAACGATGAAAGAAATCAAGAAGGAATTGATGAAACAGATCAACATACAATGAACTTTATTTCGACTATAGAAAAAGAAAAGGACTTTTCTAATCCTAGTAATAATTCAAATACTTATTACGATTTATCTTCCTTGTCCCAAGCATATGTATTTTACAAAATATCACAAACTCAATTACTTAACAACCATCACTTTAGATCTGTACTTCAATATCGCGGTACCCATCCTTTTATTAAGGACAAGATAAAGTATTATTCTATAACCCGAGGAATATTTAACTCCAAATCAAGGTATAAGTATAAGAAAATAAAGAAGCCTGGAATGAATGAATGGAAAAACTGGTTAAAGGGTAATTATGCATACAATTTATCTCAGAGCAAATGGTCTCGATTAGTATTAGTAGCGAAAAAATGGCGAAAAAAAATCAATCAAAATTGTACGATTCACAATAAAGAATCAATGAAATTTTCTTCATATAAAAAAGAAAAAGACCGATCAATTCATTACAAAAAAGAAAATTTCTATACAGTGTATTTATGGCCGAATCAAAAAGAAAAATTAAAAAAGCAATATGTATATGATCTTTTATCACATAAATATATATATTATGGGAATAGTAAAGATTCCTCTATTTATAAACCAAAATTACAACTAAAAAGGAGCCAAAAAATTCCATATAATTTCAACATACAGAAATCCGAATTGTTTTATGAAATTGAAAATTCCATAGAAAAAAATTATGTTTTAAATAAGCATAAAAATCTGAATAGGAAATATTTTGATTGTAGAATTCTATATTTTTATCCGAAAAACACTATTGATGTAAACGATATCGATATTATCGACTTTACAAATGTACATATCGGTGCCAAACTTGAAAAAAATACTAAGACTAAAAAAATAAATATTAATATAAAAAAATTGAAAAAAAAAGATCTTTTTTTTCTTTCAAAACATCAAGAAAAAGAAACAAATCTATACAAAAAAAACAACTCCAATCAAAAAAACTTTTTTGATTGGATGGGAATGAATCGAAAAAGGGAAAGGGAAAGAGTTTTTTGTAAAAAAAAATCAAATCTGAAACTTTGGTTATTCCCGGAATTCAGATTTCCTTTTAATTTAAATACATATAAGGCATATAAGATTAAACCGTGGATCATCCCAATCAAATTACTTCTTTCCAATCAGAATTTTGAACTAAAAAAAAAAATAAGTCAAAATAAAAATGTCAAAGATTCTATTTTAATAAAATTAAAAAACCAAGAAAAACCTATTAAGTTAAAGAAAAAAAGACGATGCAAGAAAAGCAAGGAATCAGAACTAGATTTATTCCTAAATAAATATTTAATTTTTCAATTAAAATGGAACAACTTGGTTAATCAAAAAATGACAAGAAATATAAAGTCATATTCTTTCTTACTTAGATTGATGGATCCAAGTTCTATAGCTCTAGCCTTAATTCGAAGAAAAAATATGGATCTAGATATAATCCTTAATAAGGACAATCTAATTCTTGAAAACTTTTTAAAAAAAGGAATATTGATTATCGAATCAACTCGTCTAGCTTTTATAACGGATGGAAAATTAATTATGTATCAAACCATAAGTATTTCATTGATCGATGGTGAAAAGAGTAATCACCAAAGAAATATAAAATACAAAAAAAAATATGTCAATAAGAAGAATTTTAATAAATTTACTGAACAACACGGAAATATGCTTGTGAATGGGAATCCAGATTATTATGATCTCCTTTTTCCTGAAAATATTCTATCTCCTAGACGTCGTAGAGAATTGAGAATTCTAATTTGTTTCAATTCTCCTAATTGGAATGTTGTAAATAGAAATCAAATATTTTACAATGAAAATAATATAAAAAACTCCACACAATTTCTGAATGAAGACAAAGGTCTTAATCTTAATATAGATTCAAATATAAAATATAAATTATTTCTTTGGCCGAATTACCGATTAGAAGATTTAGCTTGTATGAATCGCTATTGGTTTGATACCAATAATGGTAGTAATTTCAGTATGTCAAGGATACACATGTATACACGATTTAGAATTATCTAATTATCTAATAGTATATTTGATATACTTTATGTCACATGTTAATATTCACATGCCATTTTCCGTATATGAAAAGTGAAGGATATATGTTATACTTTGCTACTTTGGTACATAAACATAACATAATATGTATTTACTTGTGTATCAATTCAATCTAGAAATAAATTCACAGAATCTTTTTAGGTGCAAAAAAAGATTCTCTTTGGTAAATGTGTAAATGTATTATTCTTTTCTATCCAAATCCAATTGAAAATTGGATTTGGATAGAATCAAATAAAAAACTATTTGGAAATGAATAAATTTTTATTTTTGTGTGTACTAGATTAAAAAAATGGAAATAACATTTAACATTATTCATTATTATAATAATTCATTATAATAATAATAAAAATAATATATATTATTCTCTTTTTCCTAATCGGAAAAATCCGTGGAAAAGAAATAAAAAAAAGTTTTTTATGATAAAAAATTTATTCATTTCACTTATTTCACAAGAAGAAAAAGAAGAAAACAGAGGTTCTGTTGAATTTCAAGTATTAAGTTTCACAAATAAGATACGAAGACTTACTTCACATTTGGAATTGCACAAAAAAGATTTTTTATCAAAAAGAGGTCTACAAAAAATTCTGGGAAAACGTCGACGTATGATGGCCTATTTGTCAAAGAAAAATGGAGTGCGTTATAAGAAATTAATTGATGAATTGGATATTCGAAAACCAAAAAATTGTTAATTTCATTGTTTGGATTTTTGAATTAGTAATTATTAGATTTTAAGATTTTACATTTGGACGAATCTACTTTTTGAGGAATTCGTGAAATAATGAATTAAGGAAGAAAAGGTATGACTGTACCGACTAAAAAAAAAGATTTCATGATCGTTAATATGGGTCCTCACCACCCATCAATGCATGGTGTTCTTCGACTAATTGTTACTCTCGATGGTGAAGATGTTATTGACTGTGAACCTATATTGGGTTATTTACACAGGGGTATGGAAAAAATAGCGGAAAACCGAACAATCATACAATATTTGCCTTATGTAACACGTTGGGATTATTTAGCTACTATGTTCACAGAGGCAATAACGGTAAATGCACCAGAACAACTGGAAAATGTTCAAGTACCTAAAAGGGCTAGCTATATCAGAGTAATTATGCTGGAGCTGAGTCGTATAGCTTCTCATTTGTTATGGCTTGGACCTTTTATGGCGGATATCGGTGCACAGACTCCCTTTTTTTATATTTTTAGAGAGAGGGAATTGATATATGATTTATTCGAAGCTGCCACAGGTATGCGAATGATGCATAATTATTTCCGCATCGGAGGCGTAGCAGCCGATCTACCTTATGGCTGGATAGATAAATGTTTAGATTTTTGTGATTATTTTTTAACAGGGATTCTTGAATATCAAAAACTTATTACGCAAAATCCTATTTTTTTGGAACGAGTCGAAGGAGTGGGCATTATTGGTGGGGAGGAGGCGATAAACTGGGGTTTATCGGGACCAATGTTACGAGCTTCTGGAATACAATGGGATCTTCGTAAAATTGATAATTATGAGTGTTACAATGAATTCGATTGGGAAGTCCAATGGCAAAAAGAAGGAGATTCATTAGCTCGTTATTTAGTACGAATGGGTGAAATGAGGGAATCCATAAAAATAATTCAACAGGCCCTAGAAGGAATTCCTGGCGGACCCTATGAAAATTTAGAAGTCCGGCGCTTTGGTAGAGCAAAAAATTCCGAATGGAATGATTTTGAATATAGATTTATTAGTAAAAAACCTTCACCCAATTTTGAATTGTCGAAACAAGAACTTTACGTAAGAGTAGAAGCCCCAAAGGGGGAATTAGGAATTTATTTGATAGGAGACAATAGTATTTTCCCTTGGAGATGGAAAATTCGTCCACCCGGCTTCATAAATTTGCAAATTCTTCCTCAACTAGTTAAAAGAATGAAATTGGCTGATATCATGACGATACTAGGTAGTATAGATATCATTATGGGAGAAGTTGATCGTTGAAATGATAATTGATACGACAGAAGTACAAACTATCAATTCTTTTTCTACATCGGAATCCTTAAAAGAGGTCCATGGGCTCATATGGACTTTTGTACCCATTTTAATCCTTATATTGGGAATTACAATAGGGGTACTAGTAATTGTGTGGTTGGAAAGAGAAATATCTGCAGCGCTACAACAACGTATTGGGCCTCAATATGCTGGCCCCTTGGGAATTCTTCAAGCTTTGGCAGATGGAACTAAACTACTTTTAAAAGAAGATCTTCTCCCGTCTAGAGGAGATCTTCGTTTGTTTAGTATTGGACCGTCTATAGTAGTCATATCGATTCTAGTAAGTTATTTAGTAATACCTTTTGGGTATCGCCTTGTTTTAGCCGATCTCAGTATAGGTGTTTTTTTATGGATCGCCATTTCAAGTATTGCTCCTATTGGGCTTCTTATGTCGGGGTATGGATCGAATAATAAATATTCTTTTTCAGGTGGTCTGCGAGCTGCTGCTCAATCCATTAGTTATGAAATACCATTAACTCTATGTGTATTATCAATATCTCTACGTGTGATTCGTTGAATATAAAATTTATACTTCTTTCCTTTACTTCTAGGAAAAAAGTTGAATGAATTGAATGGATATTTTTTTATTCATGATTCAGGTCAATGAGTTAAACCAAATAGTTATATGAGTGAAACAAAACAACTTAGAAATTTGCAGTAAGAAGATAAAATCTCACTTCATATGTACAAGAATAAAATTGAAGTAAACATAAGCCGTGTAAAATGGTTATCCCAAGATTGAGATTTGTCATCATATCTTGAAGCGGGTATAAAAGATCGACTGTATGGAGTTTTCATTACTGTCTTGTATTTATTAACATGCCGTAGATCAATCAAAAATCAGTGGACAATTAGGAACACAAAAGTACACAAAAGATTAGTAATGGAGATAATATAAGGTAAGGTATCAAAAAAAAAGATATTTCTGCATAAAATGAATCATAATAGAAGCTTTAAATTGGTAGAAATGATCAAGCGGTACTTTCCTATGATTCCGATCTAGAGTAATATTCCTATTCACTGATTAAAAAAATAACTATTCAGAACGAATTAATCCTTTATTTATTTTTTCAAAGTACCCGCCTCTGAGATAGAAGAATAAGAATAAAAGAAATGAAATATAATATTCGAATGAATAAAAAAAATCTTTATTTTTTCTTTTTCCTATACATATACATCCAAATAGATGAAATTCTTATTATTATTTAATTTATGAAAAATTCCTCTAATTATTTTATTAATTTTTTTATTCTATTCATATAACGAATATTTGATTAAATAGTTTAAATTATTACCGAACAAAACAAAGAAAAATATATTTTGATTATAAGGGATGAGATGAATTCCGAAGCCTTTTTTTCTTATTTTTGCGAACGGAATTTCATTGGTTTAATTTGGGACTCTCCGACAGATCTTTTTTTTTCTACCCTAAAACAAAAGGAAGTGATAAGACCGAACCAGTCCTTACATTTATTTGTGGCCATAGAGGAGCCGTATGAGGCTAAGGTCTCATGTACGGTTTTGAAATAGCGATGGGAACAGTGTTGTTTTTATCGACTATAATTATCTAATAGTTCAAGTACAGTTGATATAGTTGAAACACAGTCCAAATATGGTTTTGGGGGGTGGAATCTGTGGCGTCAGCCCATAGGATTTATGGTTTTCATAATTTCTTCTCTAGCTGAATGTGAGAGATTGCCCTTTGATTTACCAGAAGCGGAAGAAGAATTAGTAGCAGGTTATCAAACGGAATATTCAGGTATCAGATTTGGTTTATTTTATCTTGCTTCGTACCTAAATCTATTAGTTTCTTCATTATTTGTAACGATTCTTTACTTAGGTGGGTGGAAGTTATCTATTCCATATATATCTGTTCCTGAACTTTTCGGAATAAAAAAAATAGCTGGAGTCTTTGGAATGATAATTGGTATCCTTGTTACATTAGCTAAAGCTTATTTGTTTATATTCATTTCTATCACAACAAGATGGACTTTACCCAGGATGAGAATGGACCAGCTATTAAATCTTGGATGGAAATTTCTTTTACCTATTTCTTTGGGTAATCTATTATTGACAACTTCTTCTCAACTTATTTCACTATAAATTAAATAATAGAATACGATAAGAATATTCTAGATTCATAACCCCTTTCAAACAAGAGAAAGAAATATCAATTTATTCATGGATATCTACAATATGTTTCCAATGGTGACTGGGTTCATGAATTATGGTCAACAAACAATACGGGCTACAAGATACATTGGTCAAAGTTTCATAATTACCTTATCTCACACAAATCGTTTACCTGTAACTATTCAATATCCTTATGAAAAATCAATTACGTCAGAACGTTTTCGCGGTCGAATTCACTTTGAATTTGATAAGTGTATTGCTTGCGAAGTATGTGTTCGTGTATGCCCAATAGATCTACCTGTTGTTGATTGGAAATTGGAAAGAGATATGAAAAAGAAACAATTACTTAATTATAGTATTGATTTTGGGGTCTGTATATTTTGTGGTAACTGTGTCGAGTATTGTCCAACAAACTGTTTATCAATGACTGAAGAATATGAACTTTCTACTTATGATCGTCACGAATTGAACTATAATCAAATTGCATTGGGTCGGTTACCAATATCAGTAATTGGAGATTATACAATTCAAATAGTTATGAATTCAACTCAAATAAAAATCGATAAAGATAAATCCCTTGATTCAAGAACGATTACCAATTACTAAAATTTTTTTGATATAAAGGATCAAAGCTTTTTTTGTCAATAACTACAAATATGATACTATTTATTTATTTTTGAGAATTATTCTTTTATTTAAACTAATTATAATAATAAATTTTATTTATCGCGAGAATTTCAAAATATACAATTCTAAAGTTTTTTCTTTTGGATAAATTTGGATAAAAAAGTAAGTATAATTAGTCCAATAATTATAATTATATCTATATAATTATATCCATATTAAGATTTAATTCAATTAGGAAGGTATCATAAATTGGATAAACCTTTTTTTTCCTTGACTATTTAGTAAAGTCATGATTTGACTTATTTTTTTTTGTGGACATTTTATACATAATGGATTTACCAGGACCAACACATGATATTCTTGTAGCATTTCTGGGGTCAGTTCTTCTATTAGGGGGTATGGGAGTTGTATTACTTACCAATCCTATTTATTCTGCTTTTTCGTTGGGGTTGGTTCTTGTTTGTATATCCTTATTCTATATTTCATCGAACTCCTTTTTTGTGGCTGCTGCACAGCTTCTTATTTATGTGGGAGCCATAAATGTTTTAATTATATTTGCGGTAATGTTCATGAATGGTTCCGAATATTCTAATGATTCATATTTTTGTACCGTTGGAGATGGAGTCACTTCACTGGTTTGTATAAGTATTTTTTTTTCACTGATTACTATTATATCAGATACATCATGGTATGGAATTATTTGGACTACAAGATCAAACCAGATTATAGAACAGGACCTAATAAGTACCGTTCAACAAATTGGGATTCATTTATCGACAGATTTTTATCTTCCCTTTGAACTAATTTCAATAATTCTTTTAGTTTCCTTGATAGGTGTAATTACTATGGCTCGCCAATAATAAATATAGTTAGAATAAAAAACTAGAGTTATAAAAATTTTAAATATGAAATTAAATATATAATAAAATCAAAAGGTTTAATAATTTTAGTTAAATTTGTTTACTTTCTTTTGTTTTGTAATTATAACTTCTAGTTAATTGAATCCCTTGAATTATTGATATTGAAATGAATCGAGATTGATAAGGAGTTAGTCAATGATGTTCGAGCATGTACTTTTTTTGAGTGTCTATTTATTTGCTATTGGTCTTTATGGATTGATCACAAGTCGAAACATGGTTAGAGCACTTATGTGTCTTGAGCTTATACTAAATTCGGTTAATATTAATCTCGTAACATTTTCTGATATATTTGATAGTCGACAATTAAAAGGGAACATTTTCTCAATATTTATTATAGCCGTTGCAGCTGCAGAAGCTGCTATTGGACTTGCTATTGTTTCGTCAATTCATCGAAACAGAAAATCAACGCGTATCAACCAATCGAATTTGTTGAATAATTAATTAAAATTATCATGATCATATACTAAAAAATTCGTTATTTTATTTCTATATTAATTAGATGAATAATCTATAGATATAGAAATAAAATATAAATAATATATTATATATATAACGTGTATATATAACATATAAAATATATAGTATATATAATAACTAAGAAACTATAATATTATAATATACATAATTATATATTTATATTATTATGTATATATATTATTATGTATATATGATATATATATGAAATTTGATTCAATATCAAATTTACTATTGAATTTCAATTTGACTATTTTACTAGATTAGTAAAGTATAATTAATACTAAACTAATTTATAATAATATAAATTTAATTAAATCTATTTTATTTAGATTTAATTTTAGATATTTATATATTGATTTGAATATCAATTTATTTTGTTGGACCATTTTCATTCACACACCCGACTCGTATGATTCTAATTTTTGAAACGAAAATTAAAGTCTCTTGGCTTTTTCTTATAAGCAGATTTAGAAAAATATTGATTCTTCCAATTTTAGTAAACCACTGCTTCGTCTGGTGTCTACAATATAACTACTACTTCTATACCAGATTGAAAATTTTTGATGTTCAAACCCAGGCTGTTATAGATTCAATGTCACATTCAGTAAAAATTTATGATACATGTATAGGGTGTACTCAATGTGTACGAGCTTGCCCTACGGATGTGTTGGAAATGATACCGTGGGACGGATGTAAAGCTAAGCAAATTGCTTCCGCACCAAGAACCGAGGATTGTGTAGGTTGTAAGAGATGTGAATCTGCTTGTCCAACGGATTTTTTGAGTGTCCGTGTCTATTTATGGCATGAAACAACTCGCAGCATGGGACTATCTTATTGATACGTTACAAAAAAATACACTTTAATTATTTGATTCCTCTTTACCGACAAAAGCTCGTATTCAGAATAGAATAATATATTTTATTAAGTACGGGCTTTTGTGGTCAAAAACGTATCTTGTCTTTATCACGAATAATTTTCCTTGGCTAACAATACTTGTTGTTTTGCCGATATCCGTCGGCTCTTGCATTTTTTTTCTTCCTTATAGAGGAAATAAGATGTTCAGGTGGTATGCTATAGGTATTTGCTTGTTAGAACTCCTTTTAATGACCCACGTTTTCTGTCATCATTTCCAATTGGACGATCCATTAATCCAATTGGAAGAAGATTTTAAATGGATAGATATTTTTGATTTTCACTGGAGACTGGGAATCGATGGACTTTCCATAGGACCCATTTTACTGACAGGATTTATCACCAGTTTAGCTACTTTAGCAGCTTGGCCAGTTACTAAAAATTCACAATTGTTCTATTTTCTCATGCTAGCAATGTACAGCGGTCAAATAGGACCATTTTCTTCTCGAGACCTTTTACTTTTTTTCATGATGTGGGAGTTAGAATTAATTCCTGTTTATTTACTTTTATCCATGTGGGGAGGAAAGAACCGTCTCTACTCGGCGACAAAGTTTATTTTGTACACGGCGGGGGGCTCCATTTTTCTTTTAATAGGGGTTTTGGGTATGGGTTTATATGGTTCTAATGAACCTACATTAGATTTTGGAAAATTAGCTAATCAATCATATCCTGTGGCATTGGAAATAATATTATATTTTGGATTCCTTATTGCTTATGCCGTCAAATTGCCGATTATACCTCTACATACTTGGTTACCCGATACCCATGGAGAAGCACATTACAGTACATGTATGCTTCTAGCTGGAATCTTATTAAAAATGGGAGCATATGGACTTATTCGAATCAATATGGAATTATTATCCCACGCTCATTCCATATTTTCTCCCTGGTTGGTAATAATAGGAACTATTCAAATAATCTATGCAGCTTCGACCTCTCTCGGTCAACGGAATTTGAAAAAGAGAATAGCCTATTCTTCTGTATCTCACATGGGTTTTACAATTATAGGAATTGGTTCCATAACCGGAATCGGGCTCAATGGTGCTATTTTACAAATACTCTCTCATGGATTTATTGGTGCTGCACTTTTTTTCTTGACGGGAACGACTTGTGATAGAATGGGTCTTGTTTATCTCGACGAAATGGGGGGGGTATCGATCCCAATGCCAAAACTTTTTACCATGTTCAGTAGTTTTTCAATGGCTTCTCTTGCATTGCCGGGAATGAGTGGTTTTGTTGCAGAATCATTAGTTTTTTTTGGAATAATTACTAGTAAAAAATTTCTTTTAATGTCAAAAATACTAATTACTTTTGTAATGGCAATAGGAATGATATTAACTCCTATTTATTTATTATCTATGTTACGTCAGATGTTCTATGGATACAAGTTATTTCATGTTACAAATTCTAATTTTTTGGATTCTGGACCACGAGAACTATTTGTTTCAATATGTATCTTTTTACCCATACTAGGGACTGGTATTTATCCCGATTTCATTCTCTCGTTATCAGTTGATAGGGTACAAGCTATACTATCTAATTATTTTTATCGATAGTCTTTCATTAAAAATACGGAAATCGAATTTTTTTGTCTTTTTATTTTCCGCTTTTAAACGCCGAACAATGTAAAAGAATTAAATGAATTAAAAATCTCAATTTTAATCAGATACATTTCGAGTTTTTTTAGAACCCTTTGAACCAGGAAAAGGGTTCTAAAAAAACTCGCACAAAGAAAGAACTTTCACTATATATTTATATATAAATATGGGTATGGGATGATGTTTTGTTCTTATATGTACTCGTTATTTTATGTAGTTTATTCAATTATTTAATATTTTAGATGTTAATGTGAATGAACCATAACTATGTAGACCTATCCCTAATAGATTGATTCCAAAATAGCATATCCAAATTATAAGGAATCCCATAGAAGCCACAAGTGCCGAATTTGTACTCTGCAAACTTTGATTTGTACTAGTTCTAGTATGTAAATAAATTGCGAATATGATCCAAGTAATAAATGCCCAAGTTTCCTTGGGGTCCCAACTCCAATATGATCCCCATGCTTCATTAGCCCATACTGCTCCACAAAGAATTCCTATGGTTAAAAAGGTAAACCCTAAACTAATGACACGATAACTCAAATAATCCAAACGTTGAGTTAATTGATATTTATAATAATTTCGAAATGAAAGAAAAGAAGTGTTTTTATAAACACTTCTTTTTTCATTCCAATAGTTAATCTTACCAAAGATAAATTTCTTAATTAAGAAATTTTTTACTTTACCATTACAAAAAATATTGATGTTTTTTCGAAATGTAATGACTAGAAGAGCCACTGAGAATAATGATCCACATAAAAGAGCGGCATAGCTTAATAACATCATACTTACGTGCATCATTAACCACTGAGATTGTAGAGCAGGTACTAATATTACGGATTGGTGCATTTCAGTTAAAAGACCCGACGTGGCAAAGCCTTGTGTGAAAATGGTACTTGATGCAGTTATTGTGTTTAAATCATTTTTATGATTCCCCATCTTGTAAATGGTATGAATAATGGATAAACTACACGAAAGGAAAATTAATGACTCGTATAAATTACTTAAGGGAAAATGTCCCGAAGAAATCCAACGAGAAACCAATAATCCCGTTATAGATAAAAAAGTAGCTATCATTCCTTTTTCTGATGAATCAGGCAATCCTACGCTTTCGTGGACAAAAAAGGTCATCAAATAAATCGTAATAACAATTGAAATTATCGAAAAAGAGATATGAGTCAATATATGTTCTAAAATTGTAAATATCATAAAAAGGAGTTCCATAAGGGAATTGAAATCGAGAATTGAATACATTATAGGAGCCATTGTATAGGATCCGTTGTGTCTATTTTAGAAGATTTTTTTGATAGGATGCCGCCACTCGGACTCGAACCGAGATGCTCTAGCACTGCTTCCTAAGAGCAGCGTGTCTACCAATTTCACCATGGCGGCTTACTTGAAATAATAATAGTCAATTTATGTTGAATCGTCGAGATTCAAGGATTCAATATAGTTTATAAAACAAAACATTAGAATCGATGAATCTTTATTCATTGAAATTTATATGATAATTTGAATCTTTATTATTATTAAATAAACAATAAAATAATCTTTAGTTAGTATCGTATTGTTGTAAGTTCGGTTTTAATAATGAACTTTGGTATACTAAAAACTAAGTTTTCAAAAAAGCAGTTAAAACTCCATAATTTTAGACTGAACTATAGAACCGGGAATTGTTCTTTTTATTTTTTTGGATTCGTTTTTTTTTATTTATCCAATGTTATTTTATAGATTCAAACAAAACGAAAAAAAATGTATTATTTAATGAAGAAAATTAAATAACTAGGATTTTCTATGTATAACAATTTGATTACTAAATCATAAGAATTTATCATTGTCTAACGATTTAGATAATATTTTATTATTATCAAAGTAGAGTATTAATATCTTTCATTATTATATAATAATGAAAGATTTACCAAATTAATTAGGTTTTTAGTTAACCATATAACAAATAAAACAACAAAATTTTCATTTCTATCACGATCATACTCTACTTTTCACAATAGAAAAAAATTTCTATTGTGAAAAGTAGATACAAAAAAACCCCAAACCCAATATACATACCCTTATTCTACATATCACATCCACATACGATATTTATATATCACAGCAACTAGTTCCAACTGATCCTGTTTGATATTGAGGAGTTCAATACACTAATTAATGTTAATCATTTATTTTTAAATACTTGACGTTTTTCGGGGTATGTCAATTCCGATTATTCCACGACTTTATTATTTGTTTGTTGTACAAAAAAACTTTTTGAACGTCCGGTAGAAATCGATTTTGCTAAAGAAAAAGCCTTTACTGCAGCTAAATTTCCTTTTTTATTCCAAATATTTTTACGAATACGTTTTTTTGACATAGAAGTACGTTTTTTGGGGACTGCCATTCAAAAAAAAGGGTTACTTATTTTTATCATTGTATGTGAAAGACATGTATTGTTCAAAATGAATTGTTCCTTTTAGCCGTTATCTATATTTATTCCGTAATAAAATAGTAAAAAAAACATTTAATTTTTCAAACACATTAAAAAAAACCTATGAAAACATAAACATATAATAAAATTAAAATTAAAAAATGGAAACATACACATTTATATATATATCATATATATGATATATATAATATGGATCATAGTAATTACGCATATGTATACATACCCTATGACATATATAGTATATAGTATAGCTAAGGTATAGCTAAGAAAAAAAATACAAGTACAAGAAAGGAAGGAAATTGTTTTTTATTAATTGATTAAGGTAAGAGTGCCATACCCATAATTGAAATTACAATTCGAATTAGTAGTTAATCTGTTAACTAAGATATAAGATAAAAGTACGGATCGTACTATCTATATTCGAATTAAGTATTCCTTTTGGTATAACCATTTTTCCTTAATATACTATATTATATAATATGCCTATAAATTACCAGGATGGAATATTGTATTATTCCAGTTTTAGTAGAATGATTAAAAATTTCATTTTTTATTATGGAACATACATATCAATATGCATGGATAATAACTTTTCTTCCACTTCCAGTTACTATGTCAATAGGATTCGGGCTTCTACTTATTCCGACAGCAACAAAAAATATTCGTCGTATATGGGCTTTTCCTAGTATTTTTTTCTTAAGTATAGCTATGGTATTTTCAGCCAATTTATCTATTCAAGAAATAAATGGAAGTTCCATCTATCAATATCTATGGTCTTGGACCATCAATAATGATTTTTCTTTAGAGTTCGGATATTTAATCGATCCACTTAGTTCGATTATGTCAATACTAATTACTACTGTTGGAATTATGGTTCTTATTTATAGTGACAATTATATGTCCCATGATCAAGGATATTTAAGATTTTTTGCTTATATGAGTTTTTTCAATGCTTCTATGTTGGGATTAGTTACCAGTTCAAATTTGATAAAAATTTATGTTTTTTGGGAACTAGTGGGAATGTGTTCTTATTTATTAATAGGATTTTGGTTCACACGACCGACTGCAGCAAGTGCTTGTCAAAAAGCTTTTGTAACTAATCGTGTAGGGGATTTTGGTTTATTATTAGGAATCTTAGGTTTTTATTGGATAACTGGTAGTTTTGAATTTCGGGATTTGTTCGAAATAACTAACAACTTGATACACAATAATGGGGTCAGTTCTTCATTTGCTACTTTGTGTGCCTTTTTATTATTTCTCGGTGCAGTTGCTAAATCCGCGCAATTCCCCCTTCATGTATGGTTACCTGATGCAATGGAAGGACCTACTCCTATCTCGGCTCTTATACATGCTGCTACCATGGTAGCAGCGGGAATTTTTCTTGTAGCTCGACTTCTTCCTCTTTTCATATCCATACCTTACATAATGAATATTATTTCTTTAATAGGTGTAATAACAGTACTATTAGGAGCTACCTTGGCTCTTGCTCAAACAGATATAAAAAGAAGTTTAGCTTATTCTACAATGTCTCAATTGGGTTATATTATGTTAGCTCTAGGTCTAGGTTCTTATCGAGCTGCTTTATTCCATTTGTTTACTCACGCCTATTCTAAAGCTTTATTATTTTTGGGATCCGGAGCCATTATCCATTCAATGGAACCTGTTGTTGGATATTCACCAGATAAAAGTCAGAATATGATTCTGATGGGCGGTTTAAAAAGATATGTTCCAATTACAAGAACTACTTTTTTATTAGGTACACTTTCTATTTGTGGTATTCCACCTCTTGCTTGTTTTTGGTCCAAAGATGAAATTCTTAATGAGAGTTGGTTGTATTCACCAATTTTTGCAATAATAGCTTGTTTCACAGCAGGATTAACTGCATTTTATATGTTTCGCGTGTATTTACTTACTTTTGATGGGCATTTGCGCATAAATTGTAAAAATTACAGTAGTACCAATAATA